ATAACCACTACCTACATTCCACGAAATTGTGCACCATAAATAGGAGCTAATAAAAAGACCCGCGATTCCGTAGAAAGACATCACAATTCCTTGTGGAAAAAAAACTATTTCCTGAGACGGAAATAAAGATATCAAATTTCTACCAAGATAACTCGAGGTTCCAACCAACAAGAATCCTAATGAACCTAAAAAAAGGATAACAGCCCAGCAGAAATTACTTGTTTTTCGAGCCCCCGTTATAGGTTCTATCCATATATGTTCTGATCGACAACTCATACTTGATCCAGTTGATTTTTTTGGAATTGAGAGAATACCCCAAATGAATTTTACTTTAGTCCTTTTTTTTCCGAAGTAACTCGCATCAACTAGCACTAGTTTGATGTGATCCTTTAGGAGTAATTCATTAAATTCGTTAGATCTAAACTAATAACATACCCTTCGTATGATCTCACTAAAGATAGCCAAATAGATATAGATAGACCAACTTTACAGTTCAGCTATCCGTCGATTCGGGTCTATTTGAAAATAGCTAGAATCCATTGATCCCTAATAGCATTTTCTGGAGACATAAGAGTTTTTCGGCGGAAGCCGCTTATACCATATTTTGCTAAATAGATATCTGTGTTATGATACAAGCGTCAGTTTTGAAAAAAAAATAGATGAGATTTTGTGCCATCGGCTCTAAACAATCTTGTTTTTTTGAACATGAAGAAATAAAGAAGCCATTGCGATTGCCGGAAATACTAGGCCTACTAAAGGCACCAAAACAGAGGGAAAGTTAAGAGTTGTCATAGAATGGGTACCTCGATTTACTATTTGTACCTGTTATTATTATTTATATTTTATATTTATAATATAAAGATATCTTATTATATATAAAGATATCTTATTATAATTTGATAATTCTAAATTGGAATTATTATTATTACTTAATAGCTATTAAGTATAAATATAAGTATCTATCTAAGTGAGTATATAATGTAGTTTTTCATCTTTCTACATGAAAGATTTGAAAGGATATGGATGAGATATTATTTTCTTCATTTTTTGCTCTTGTCTTCGAATTTCATTTACTAAGCAAAAAGTTTCTTAAAAATTAATTAGATTCTATTTATATTTATAATTATATTGAATATATTGAAGGGTTTGTTAGAATCCCATCCATCAGGGATTCTTAGTCAAAATAGGATTATCGTAAGATATAAAAAAATAAAAAATTCTATATTTTATAGATTTTCATTATATATGACGAGAAGAGTATATTTTTTTGATTTGCCTAATTTCACGAAAATAAGAATTTCATCTTTTATCTTGTTAATAGAGGCTTCTTGATCAATAATCAGGAATATAGAAAAAGGGGCGGATTTTCTGTGACTTTTAATTCTTTATATAATTAGATCTTATATCAACAAAGAAAACCCCATTCGTCTAATTTTAACTTGGATTCCGATAAACTAATTACTTGTTTGCTCAAAAGAATTGAACTTAATGTTCTAATTTTGATTCAAAGGAAAGAAAGTGTGTAGTTGAAATAACTCACTCAGAACGCTTTTTAAAGGATTACGTGGTACGATTAGATCGAATAAGCCCTTCTGGAATAAATACTCGGCCGCTTGTGAACCCTCGGGTACTGTTTTATTCAATGTTTGTTCAATTACTCTTTTACCCGCAAAGGCAATGTAGGCATTGGGTTCGGCAATAATGATATCCCCCAACATACCAAAACTAGCTGTCACCCCACCGGTAGTAGGAGATGTAAGAATTGGTACATAGAATAACTTTTTATTTGATTGATAATCATATAAAGCAGAAGATATTTTAGCCATTTGCATCAAGCTCAAACTTCCTTCTTGCATGCGTGCCCCTCCGGAAGCACACACTATAATAAGAGGTAGAAATTCTTTAGTAGCGTATTCAATCAAACGGGTAATTTTCTCCCCGACTACGGATCCCATACTACCTCCCATAAACTGAAAATCCATAACCCCAATTGCTACGGTAATACCGTTTAGTTGCCCTCTGCCTGTTTGAACAGCCTCGGTTAATCCTGTCTTTCTTTGATAAGAATCGATACGATTTTTATAAGGCTCCTCCTCCGAATGAAATTCAATGGGATCCAGAGAGACCATGTCTTCATCCATAGGTTCCCAAGTGCCCGGATCGATCAAAAGTTCGATTCTATCTGAACTACTCATTTTCAAATGATATCCACATTGTTCACAAAGATGCATCTTTGATTTAAAAAATTTCTTATAATTTAATCCATAACAATTTTCGCATTGAACCCACAAATGCCGGTATTGTTGAGTTACACCCAGATGAGTAGAACTTTCTGGTATAGTTTGATCACTCGTTCTGATATCCTCGTTTTGACTACTATTTCCACTTTTACTACAAATGGAACTAGAAATGTAATTGTTACTGGAATTGTCATTACCACTTACAATGTAACTATCAATACAGATTTGGGACTGAAGATAACTGTCAATGCAACTATTAA